TTTCTGTTTGTTCTCCTAATTGATTGATTGCAATTAAACTCGGCCCAATCCTTTTTTTTTAGGAAAAGGATTGGGCCGAATAAAGAATGACCATCCTATACATTCATAGGATTAATTATAGATCCTTGGGATTGGTGGATCATTTTCTATCCCGCAGTTTCAGGCTATAGATCAAGCCAAGGGGGGCTCCTCTCTACCCACCCTGTATATTGTCTTTTTCATTTCATGTTGCAATAGAAACTTATTATTTGATTATATGATACGAGATTATACGAGAATGAATTCTTCATTTCATTTATAGGTTATATTATAGTATAGGAAGAAACAACTATTTATCTTTTTATCTTTTCGATGAGCATTTTTTTGTACATGACATGAGAGAAACCTCTTTTTATATTTCTAATTGAGGATTCTAGATCCTATCATAATATATATATCAATATATATATTGATAGTGATACCCCGAATTACCCCCAAAAAGAATCATTTCTTTCAATACTCACCCGTTGTTAGTTAACAATTCCAATGATTGGATCATATGCTTAATTCTGATAGGAAATAAAATAGTAAAATGATTATTCATCGAATGACTATTCATCTATTATATTTATTTTCATCAAATAGGGAGCAAGAAGACTCTATGAAAAAGTGGTGGTTCAATTCGATGTTGTCTAAGGAGAAGTTAGAACATAAGTGTGGGCTAAGTAAATCAATGGATAGTCTTAATGCTGTTGGACATACCGGTGGAAGCGAAGAGCCCATTCTAAATGATACGGAGAATAACATTCCTAGTTGGAGTGATAGTGGTAGTTATAGTTTCAGAAATGTTGATTATTTATTTGATATCAGGGATATTTGGAGTTTTATCTCTGATAACACTTTTTTAGTTAGGGATGGTAATGGTGACAGTTATTCTGTATATTTTGATATTGAAAATCAGATTTTTGAGATTGACAATAATAGTTTTTTTCTGAGTGAACTAGAAAATTTTTTTTCCAATTATTTGAATAGTAGGTCTAAGAGTAACAATCACTACTATTATCATTACATGTATGATACTCAATCTAGTTGGAATAATCACATTAATAGTTGCATTGATAGTTATCTTCGTTTTGAAGTCAGTATTCATAGTGATACTTTCAGCGGTACCGACAATTACAGTGACAGTTACATTTCTAGTTTCATTTGTACTGAAGGTAGTCAAAGCAGGATAAGAGGAAGATCTAATAATTTGAATATAAATAAAAAATACAGAAATTTATGGGTTCAATGCGAAAATTGTTATGGATTAAATTATAAAAAATTTTGTGGGTCAAAAATGCATATTTGTGAACAGTGTGGATATCATTTGCAAATGAATAGTTCAGAGAGAATCGAACTTTTGATTGATCCGGGCACTTGGGATCCCATGGATGAAGATATGGTCTCTATGGACCCCATTGAATTTCATTCAGAGGAGGAACCTTATAGAGATCGTATCGATTCTTATCAAAGAAGGACAGGTTTAACTGAAGCTGTTCAAACAGGCATAGGTCAACTAAATGGTATTCCCATAGCAGTTGGGGTTATGGATTTTCAGTTCATGGGGGGTAGTATGGGATCCGTAGTAGGCGAGAAAATCACCCGTTTGATCGAGTATGCTACTAATCGATCTCTACCTGTCATTATTGTGTGTGCTTCTGGGGGAGCACGTATGCAAGAAGGAAGTTTGAGCTTGATGCAAATGGCTAAAATATCTTCTGCTTCATATAATTATCAATCAAATAAAAAGTTATTCTATGTATCAATCCTTACATCTCCTACAACTGGTGGAGTAACTGCCAGTTTTGGTATGTTAGGAGATGTTATTATTGCTGAACCCAACGCCTACATTGCTTTTGCGGGTAAAAGAGTAATTGAACAAACATTGAATAAAACAGTACCCGACGGTTCACAAGCGGCTGAGTATTCATTCCATAAGGGCTTATTTGACCCAATCGTACCGCGTAATCTTTTAAAAGGTGTTCTGAGTGAGTTATTTCAGCTGCACGGTTTCTTTCCTTTGAATAAAAAGGCAAAAAAAAAATATCGAAATAAAATGAAAATATAGAATAGAAGTGATTTCTATGTCTACCAAGAACTCCCATTTTTTACTTTTTTACTAGGAATCTTTGTTTGTTGGATTGAATTAGTTTAGTTAGAGTCGCGAACTTATAAAAAACTTGTTAATTTTAATAAAAAACCTTTTCTTTTATTCTTTCTAATATAATAAAAGAAAAGGATGGGGGAATAATAAAATTTCTTAAACTTAAAGCGGATTATCATATATATTCGTCTAAAAAGATGAATAGGTACACTTCATTTAGTTCTCATTCCTTGCACTTATTAACTACTTAAATATTAATATTATTTAGAATAGTTTCTATATAATAGAGATACTTATCATAAGATATCTTTATAATAGGTACAAATATTAAATCGAGGTACCCATTCTATGACAGATCTTAACTTACCCTCCATTTTTGTCCCTTTAGTGGGCCTAGTATTTCCTGCGATTGCAATGGCTTCTTTATTTCTTCATGTCCAAAAAAATAAGATTGTCTAGATCCGATGGGACCAAATTTCATCAATTTATTTCAAGACTGAATCATAATACAGATATTTGTTTAGTGTAATATGGGACAATATGTGGCTTTTTCCGAACACAAATGAAAGAACTGTTATGCATGCGGATACATGATATCCGCATAAATGTATGTATATGATATGCGGGTATATCTGGTTAAAAAGGATCGGCGAATATTTTTATAATAGAAAGTATATGTATCTAACCAATTATTCCTAATGGTTCATATCAGACTGGTGCTAGTTGATGAAAGTTACTTCGGCATCATGAAAAGTAAAGTCCAATTTTTTCTCAATTCCAATCGAATACAACTGGGTCTAGTATAGTATGAACTGGCGATCAGAACATATATGGATAGAACTTATAACAGGGTCTCGAAAAGCAAGTAATTTTTGCTGGGCCTGTATCCTTTTTTTAGGTTCACTAGGATTCTTAGTGGTTGGAACTTCTAGTTATCTTGGTAGGAATCTGATACCTGGATTTCCATCTCAGCAAATCATTTTTTTTCCACAAGGAATCGTGATGTCTTTCTATGGGATCGCGGGTCTATTCATTAGTTCATATTTGTGGTGCACAATTTCATGGAATGTAGGTAGTGGTTATGACCGATTCGATAGAAAAGAAGGAATAATGTGTATTTTTCGTTGGGGATTCCCTGGAATAAATCGTCGTATCTTCCTTCGCTTCTTTATGAAAGATATCCAATCAATCAGAATGGAGGTTCAAGAGGGTCTTTTTCCTCGTCGTATTCTTTATATGGAAATCAGAGGCCAAGGAAACATTCCCTTGACTCGTACTGATGAGAATTTGACTCCGCGAGAAATTGAGCAAAAAGCTGCTGAATTGGCCTATTTCTTGCGCGTACCAATTGAAGTATTTTGAAATGAACCGAACGAAGAATGAATGTTTTCTCCACATAATAGAAGGAGCTTGCTAATTTCCTTTTTTTTTTAATACAATTGAAGTTTCCTCAGACTGTTCATTCGAGAAAAACATGTTAGATTCCATTTACTCGTTCCGTTGACGCAACAACCCGCTAGAATAAAACAAAAGTTGGGGAACGTATATGGAACAACTACAACTATTCCAACTATAATAAATATAATAAACTATAATAAGAATACATTTTTTCTATACCAAAACCCTTTTGTATCCGTATTTGTATGCGTATAGGGCCCAACTCAATTCTTTTATACTAGTAAAAAGTCTAATAAGTCTAATTAAGTATGAATTCATCAAATATCCGAATATGTATTTCGTAATACAGAATTCATACTTTTAGGTTAAGCCTCAGATTTTGAACTGATACCGTATTCCTGTGCTGTGGTTAGACGGTGCAACATTTCGAAATAATTAATTGAGATACCCGGAAATCCTATTTACTTAATTTATTACTTAATTTATTTACTTTTTATATATTATATATATATTTCTCTATCTATTTATTTCGAATTTTTTTTTCATCCGAAAAAGGACCCTTATTTTATTTCTATATTCCTTCTGGATCTAAGGAGTCAATTATTATACAAAAATGGGAATAGATCCATAGGTTCCATACCTTGTTATAGAACTTGTGCTTTAGAGAAACATCAGATCAGATAGAGTTGACAAATGAAGCAGTTCATTAACAATTCACAGATAAAAAAAATGAAAAAAAAGAAAGCATTGATTTCCCTCCCATATCTTGCATCTATAGTATTTTTGCCCTGGTGGATCTCTCTCTCATTTCAAAAAAGTCTCGAACCTTGGATTATTAATTGGTGGAATACTAGGCAATCCGAAACTTTTTTGAATGATATTCAAGAGAAAAATGTTATAGAAAAATTCCTAGAATTAGAAGAACTATTCTTGTTGGATGAAATGATAAAAGAATACCCAGAGACACATATACAAAATATACAAAAGCTTCGTATAGGAATACACAAGGAAACGATACAATTGGTCAAAACACACAATGAATATCATCTCCATATCATTTTGCATTTTTCGACAAATATAATATGTTTCGCTATTTTAAGCGGTTATTTTATTCTGGGTAATGAAGAACTTGTCATTCTTAATTCTTGGGTTCAGGAATTCTTCTATAACTTAAATGACACAATAAAAGCTTTTTCGATTCTTTTAGTTACTGATTTATGGATTGGATTTCACTCGACCCATGGTTGGGAACTAATGATTGGTTCGATCTACAATGATTTTGGATTGGCTCATAACGACCAAATTATATCTGGTCTTGTTTCCACTTTTCCAGTTATTCTAGATACAATTATGAAATATTGGATCTTCCGTTTTTTAAATCGCGTATCTCCTTCGCTTGTAGTCATTTATCATTCAATGAATGAATGAAGAACTTATTTGATCTCTTGATATCAATCCAAATTTTTCTTCGCGCATA